GAAAGCCCCGGAGATTCTATGGGAAATTGGAAACGTCGAAGTAAGCTGTGGCTTATAAATAGGAAGATGAGGACGAAGGATATTTGAACTACGATTAGCACGTCTGATTAGATCATTACATAGGAAAGATGAAAGTTTTAATAAAATCTCTTTCTTTTCCTTAAATACCATTTTTTTTGCTTCATTCTTTGACTGCTCTGCTCCCCCCAAAAAAAAGAAGAGAGACTTGTGGTAAATTGCCGGTTGGGTTTTACCAAGAAAGACATGGGATGCACCTTTTTCCGGGGTAGCGCTCTTGAAGCTACCTTCTCCCCGAGGTATACTTTGAGTCCTGGTGCGGAACTTCAGATAAGTCGATCTTCACATTGATCGATTACATGGTCTTAAGCTCGACCTTTCTCATGCTCCAGTCCTTGACTTGGCTTTGGCTCCTACTCTACCAGACGGTGACCGGCTCAATAGAGCACCTTTGGGCGCTGGCTTTTCGAAAGCAAGTTAGGAAAGAGCTTGAGATCGTGTACCCACCGTTCCGGGTTCCGGCTAGACAGGGTAGACTGAACACAAAGACAATCTATATATAGAAAGTCATAGGTTCGGTAGACTGAACACAAAGAAAATCTATAAAGAAAAAGTCAAGTATGACGCGCTTTTTTCTTTGTTTACTCAAGGCGAATCAAAACCTTTACTTTTCTTCTTCTCTTATGAAATTTCTCTAGTTAGCGTATCACTCCTAAATGCAGCCTTTCCTTTATATTTTATACGATAAACTAAAGAAAGCATTTCTATATCTATATTATTCGATACCACCAAATGAAAATGACTTCCTGAGTCTTGCGCACGGCGGGGAAAGAGGGGCCGGCCAAGCCCCATTTAAAGAGTGGCCGCTCAAGCCGCATTATTTACGCAATTCCTTGATCTGATCGGTACCTTACCCTCCAAAGAAAGCACCCTCGGTCCTTCCCTTCCTCTTCAGGTATGAATTTCCCAGCCCAACCTCTTTTGAGGAGAGGCCTAAAAAGGGGAATAAGTTTCCCATTGGCCACTCCACGGATGAATGCCCATTTTGGAATAAGGAGTTGTTGGGGTAGCTGGATCAGAACGTTCGCCTAGCGCTAGTGTAACCCTCAAACGAGAAGGGAGATTAGCAAGTGTTGAGCATGTCGAACTGGTAGCTTGATTGGGGAACCAGAACTCGTTCTATTCGATATTGATTTCCGTAGAGCAGTACCTAGGCAAAAGAGAAAGACCTTAGGGGCGCAAGGAAGAGCCGAAACCTATAATCCCCAATCAGCCTCTTTTCGCAAGAACAACGAATCTCCAAATCGAGAATTTCGTATTTTAATTAAGATTAAGATGACCAACTTTTTCTTTACTTTAGGTTTCCAACCGGGGTACAAATACGACCTTTTCTCACTGGTTCTTTCAGTATGTTCGCCCTTTTATAGAGCAGCTAGCACACCAATTCCAAGAATCCGTCTTTTTTGATGATTTCTCGAGTGGAATGAAACTCTCTTTCCCAGCAGCAACCTCCCCAAGATGCACAGGTAGACACCCTAGCCACTAAACCACGGATTCCCCGATTAAAACAAAGATTTTTATATTTATTTATCTTGCTAAGCCCATAGGAACTTGTTTGATGAATTCAACTCTCAATTGATTAAATGCTAGCGACATACCACGCTCACTGTAGTGGGGTAATAGGTGCTCGCACCGAGAGAAAGCCCGATAGAGACCCCTGCTTTTATGGAAATCTTGTTTTTTAGACCTTCGCTGATAGATGGCTCCCCCTAAGGTAAGGTTTTTATAAACTTTTTTTCTAGTTCAAGAGATCCACTCCCGATAAAGTAAAACTCCTAACTAAAACAAACAATGCAAATTTCATTTCAAGTGCCAGGCAAAGGACCAAGCAGGGGCTTAGGCTCTTGTTGAGGAGTTCCGGAAGCTGAGTAAAAGCGCCCAGACTTCTTTCTATACGAAAATTGAAATTAGAAAGAGGGGGGCAACCCCCTACGAAGGAAGAATCTGAACAAACAAGAGGAATGAGTACGGCTAGCCGAAAGAATAAATAGATCGATCCGGGACTTGCATCAATGAATGCACCAACCACGGGTACAATGGGCATACCTTTCATCTACCCTGCGTAGGAGGTCGCCTTAGCTAGTGCCAAAGGTTTTGCATCATCCTTGGCTTGGGTTGTCCCAATTCCTTGATCTGATTATGAAACAAGCTCTTCTGCGACTGCCTTAGCTCTTAGCTGCGGCTGCGGGGTCAACTAAAGAAATTCTTTCAGCTCCAGGACCAACTTCTCAATGAAAGAGCTCTTTTCGGCATAATAAAGAACCAGAAACCAGAGCCTCGAAAAAGGGGCTTTTTACTCCCTATGTGGGGCGTGGGAAACTCACCTGTGAAGCTGGTGTTTAGTGGTGAGGCGTCCTAAAACCGACCGACGAGTCTGCAATAGATTGGATTTTGAGGAAACCTAGGTAAAAAAGGTTACTGGGAAACTAAGCTAATAGAATAGGGTTATTCGGCATTGATCGAAAAACAAACCCCTGAGGAAAAAAAAGAGAAAACGAACTAAGCGTGGGATTATAAACCCATATATATTGTGTGGTAGAATGGGGCTTTGCCTCCTTCGAGACACATCGCTCTGTATGCTACTAGGCGTACTAGCTTGCTTAAGCCCAGCATAAGGCTTTCTTTACTGCGCCTTCCTTGCTTGACAGTTTTCTTTCTTCTACAAAAGAAAATATAGATAGATACATCTTTGAAGGGGTCGTACGATCGATTGCTTTTTCACTGCCGGGCAGGCATAACTAGTTACTTTACTCTTTCTAAACCCCCCGACCCCTTAGATGAGGCAAAGGCCGGAGCTGCTACAATAGCAAAAGCGGGAGCTGGAGGAAATAAGACTGATAGATGGACGTGAGAAAGCTCTTTTATAATTATAACATTTTGGTCTGGTATCGTGTGGTATATGGGCGGGAGGAGAATAAGAGTCTCGTCTCATCTTTCAGCTGGAGTTAAGGCTCTCCTGTAAGAACTCTTACAGGAATTGGTAGACAAAGCATAATGCTTCTTACAAGCGAAAGAAAGATTAGCTCGATCCCAGGAGCGGAGATGGAATCTGTCGAGGAGCACTTCTCGGGGTAGCATCGCCCAGGTTGAGAAGGAATCGCTTAGGTTTCTTCGGAACAAGAAGAATAGGAATTCTTACTTGACGTAATCTCAATATCAGAAAAAGGGCTATGCTATATATCTATATATATAATTATTAGAGAAGCTGCGTCTCTATCTCTTAGTGAGCTAGCCGCTACTATAGTTTTAAGGGATTTGTGCAATGAATTCTTTTCTGCCAGTTTCGAGTGGGAGTCTAAATCAACCCATTTTCAAGCAAGATAGACCAAACGACTTTACTGTAGGAAGAATCCCAGAAGAGGTGATACACTGATTCTGGATGCAACTCACAAAGACAGCAAGTTTCATCATCAAAAACTATATCGTATTGAGAGCTCTTTTGATCCCATCCATTCCTTTATCGTCTGATCCAGTGATTAGTTAAGTTAGAAGAATGGAATTACTTCCATATGCGGGCAGATATGCATTAACAAGCTTATTGAAGGGAAGTTCCCCGCTCTCGAATAATAAAGTAAGCTGACTATCCCGCAGTGAGCGCTACCTAAGCACTGTTGAAGACACTCAGAGAAGAGTGGAAAGAGTCCTAAGAGGGCTTCTCACTAAGACTTTCGACTCCGATGCCCTTGAATCCGTTGATTGAATGTCTATCACACTTTCACATCCTAGGAAGTTGTGAAGTGGTTTTTTCCTGCTTTCAATTGAGCGTAGTGGCGGTACTTCCACTTGTCAGTAGATCCACCTAGCTTAGCTCCGCTTCCTATCTGCATGGACTGCTTTCGTATGATGAGTGCGCATCATTCGCCTCTGGCTTGGCTCTCCCTAGTTCTCCTCCCCTGCTTGACTTGCTTTCAGGATTGAGGCTGTCCACACTCTCTATTGCACTCCGGAATTCGAAGTCATTGAACCACTGAACTACCTTAATCAAGCCTGGGCATTCTCATAAGCTGATAGACTAGACTGACTTATAACGAACTGGACTTAGCTGAACACCAAGCCGAGATCCATGAAAGATGGGTGGAATCGAATGGATCATTCCCTGAACTCATTGGACTGACCTCGCGAGGTTCTTGATTAGATAGATCACCTTCAATCGGAAGACTCAGTTGTCTCGTCCACATTCCTTCCCTGTCTTTCCCCAGGTAGGTCCATTCAGGCATAGAACTGGAGTTTGGAGTTCTCTACCAGGTTGATTGAGTGCTCGACCAAAGGGAAAGGGCTTGAGCGTCCTTGATTCAAAGTCTCTATATCCCAAAGGGAAGCAACTGAGCTTGATAGCTGCCACCTCCGCATCTCCGATAACAATATCGGAACCCAAGATAGCATAGGTAGTAAATAAACCCGGATCCACTAACTCGGTACTCAACCACACGGTGTTGTGGTGTGCTAGAGTGAATAATGTCCAGGAACCATAGAAAGCAAGTGGTTGTCCCCGTGCCGAACGCCACCAAACAGTAACCTTCTCGACGATGGGAACATAAGTGAGATTTCGTGGGTTATCATAGAGGAACTGCGCGACATAAGTGATGAGCCACGGGAATTCCCCACGATGAGAGGCGGTCCGCTCAGAAGCAGAAGCTGTGGGCTTCCGAGAGCCCCTGCATCACCTCCCCTCACACTATGCATCCTTTCGGCGAGACCATCCATTAAATAACTCCATTTTTTTCCCGCCAATCAAAGTCTCCATTTCGAAAGCCAGGAGCGCTACTGTAACCAGGGGTTTAGTCCAAGAATCCCCTTCTCTTTCTCTCCTTTGGACACAGAGCCAAGGGTTATACATCCCTACTTGACCTTGGGTTAAGCATACGACAGAGTCGGACATTGAAGAGAGACCATTATTCCGCTTTTCCCCCGGACGTAGCGAAGACATCACTATCGATCTTTACAGCAGCATAGGCCGTAGAACACAGTGCAGACGATGACCACCGTCCAGGCTTGAGAAAGAATCCTACTCCAGCTAAAGCATATGAATCACTCATAAGAAATCCATACAAGGAAAGAGAGGACTTCCTAACGTTAGAGCAAAGCCATCATGAGCGTGAGCCGTTACACTCAAAGAGTTATCGGATAAAAAAGACGTTCGGCTACCTCTTGGAGATTGACTCCTGTTGGAAAGTTCACATCTCCAGTAGTATCCCTAGTATACTCTCAAAAAATTTTCTAGTTGGTTAACAATTTTATCCTTTACAACATCTATCGCTAAATCAGTTATTTTGGTTTCCATATTGAGACTATTCATTTGATGGACATTCGGCCAGCCCTAACGCCTACAAGAATAGCTACAGGCAAAGCCAAACCCATCCTAGATATAAAATCGCATATTACTAAATCCATAGTTAGTACGTACGTCCTAGTGCTCGTAAAGAAAGACCGCCAATTCGTATCCCGAAGATACAAGCGAAGCGACCGGTCCTCTTCTCTTGTCTTGCCCCGAAGTGTAGTGTGGTGAGGTTTTGCCTCACAGAAGGAGTGGTAAATTTGGGACAAAGCCGAAACTGAACTAACGGAGATTGAGGTATACTCCGTGCTGCGAAACGGATTCGGCCAGTACAATACTTAGTATTATTGAGGCCATGAAGACGGACAGCGCTTTTAGCCTGCCTGCCTATAGGGATAGGGTTCTTTTCGATCTTGTACCCACGGTACACTGAACACCAACCCAATCTATACTAAGTTAAGTACAAGCCCTGACGTGAACGCTCATTAGACTGTTATAACCAGAGAAAGTTTCTTTGTTTACTCAACTCGTAAAGGCGAATCAAAACGTTCTTTCTTTTCTACGCTACGATCTTTCTTCTCTTATGATATTTCTAACCAAATGAAACTGATTCAATGGCAGCCCCTCTTCCTTGTTCACAGAAACCATTTTATAAAGAGCAAAGAGAACAAGAGCAATCGCAGCTGAGTCAACTCTATCCATTCTTGTTCCAAGCTAAAAGCTTGAGGAAGAAGAGCTTATTCAACTCGAGGGTCAAAGAAGACCAAGAAAATATCGATTCAGCATAAGCAAGGGATGAGAGAGGCCTTTGTCGGGTAAGAGATGAATGAGGCCTTACGAGTGAACTGCCTTACCTTAAGGAGACGTCGGACTTACCTTTGGAAACTTCCCATGAAGTAGTGCTTTCTTCTTTGCTAAAGAGAATGTCAAACCTGCAAACAAGCCATTCAAGCAAAGAGTCTATTCTGAGCCCTTTTCATGTACAGGGTATTCTCTTGATTAACGCCTTTTCCGCTCTCATTCCTGGCTTGGCTTTCCTTTTTGTCTTGACTCTATGCCTTCCAGCTGTCTTGGCTTTCCTTTTTGTCTTGACTCTATGCCTTCCAGCTGTCTTGGTGAAGACTGTGGTAGTGGTATCGGTTCTTTGCTGGGTTGATTGAATATCTCTTTCGCTTGCTTCTTTGCGGCAGAAAGACCGAGGGCAAGATCTCTTTATATAAGGATATAAGGAAAACCTCACATCCGATTCGTAAACAGACAGGAGACAGGCAAGAAAGTCACTAGAAGCACCGGAATGACTACCATCGACTGGCTTGCCCGGAATACCAGGACTTAGACCGACAGACTGCTTTCAACCGCTTTGCTACTGGTTCGCTTTGAATGAACCCTTACTGCACTGCTAGCGTTGGAGAGCTTGAAAGCGGCTTGGCTGGCACTCATACTCACACGGATTGGACTTCAACCGTGCTACTAGGCCTAAATTTCCCTCTTCCTTCGGGTGTACTAAGACTATCTCTTTCATAGACTATTCCTTCTCCCCTCGAGTCAGGAGCTAGCTTTCAATCTCCCACTCCTACTGCTACTACTCCTGATACAATCTTGCTTGGAAAAAACCGTTGCCGAAGAAACTTCATGTTTACCATTGTAACTGACCCATACATTCTCTGTGGAGTCTCCCAGATTTCTCATGCGGACCCAATGTCTCCCACTGAAACTAGTACCTTATCCTTGACCACCATTACATTAGAGCACAGCTTCGAAGAACTTTTCTTTTTTACTTTTTTTTGAGTTTGAGTAACATTCTCCTCGATCTTTCAAGTACACTCAACCGAGGAATGGTGATATTTCCATCATTCCACTTTGTTTGCGGATTCAAGGTCAATCCTTTCGATTGATTGGCCTTATTCCCTTTCTTAATAGAATAGAGGGAATGGAAGTCTTTCCTTGTCCTTCCGAGATAGGAGTTGAGAGCTTCAGGCAGCACCACAGCCCTAGGCGCACTAGAATAGGTAGCACAGGTCACAGCAAGACTGAAATCAGAACGGTGGGACCCGCCTAGCTTGCGTAATAGATGGATTTTCCCGACTACTAGCATGATTCATCCTACTTTCTTAAACACGGCAAAGGCTTTCTGGTCAGATCAGATAAAGGCTCAAGGATCGCTTAATGAAAAAGGCATTCTGCCGCGGGAAAGAGATCAATCACCCCTATTCTTGCAAGAGACGGTTTGTCCACTTCCTAGCCAAAGCCCAATTCGCCACGTTCAAGTTAGTCACTATCAATAGCTCCTTGCTTAGATCCTTCGTTCCCCATAGCCTTTTTCTGGAGATAGCCTGGTCTTTCGTCGCCTTGAGCGGGGCCTCAAAAGGCGTTTTAGCGGTTGTGGGATCGATCCCTTTTAGCCAATTGTCGCCTCAGTGCCTCCTTTCCCTTCTCGTCGACGGTAGTGAGTGGGCCTAAGGCGGGTTAGAAAGAGTAGGACTCGATTGAATAAAAAATGAACAGATAGGGGAATGGCCTGCTCTCTCTCTCGATGCTTTGTTTTTGTTAATGCCATAAAGGAAGAATGCTAAATGTTGCAGCAAGCAGCTAGCCTACGGGATGAAAGATAGAATGCCACTAGATCAATGATGAAAGTAGCTATGGTTTAGTGATAGTGTCCGTGGAGAGGTGAAAGAGTTGCTTTGGTTCAAGTCAGGAAAGAATCTGACTAAGAAAGAAAGGCTCTATGTTTCATAGAGATAGAGGCATACTATATAAGAGATTGCTAGCAGGGATCATTTTCCATGCAGAGTGAGAAGCGGAATTAGAATGATAGACTACGGATGCGGCTTGCAACTCCTACTCGAGCTTATGAACCTATTTCATACCCTTGCCCTTGGCTTGCCCTTTCTTCTGGTCGATTGATGAACTTGCCTTCGTTGATGAACGAGCTTTCGTCTTTCCTGGCGTTCTTCTCTTTCTCCCTGAAAGTGCTATTCTTTATCTAATCTATAAGGAACCGATCCCGTAACAAGACGCACCGGAAACAACTTCTTTCGCACCTTCAACCTCAACTGGACCAGGATTTCAAGATATCCCTTCTGATGACTATATGAAAAGATGAATAGGAAATCCCGCGGCAAGGCAAGGAACTTCCGCCCATGAGATTAGTGCCCCTTTTGTTCGTAGTCCATCCGTCTCATCTCGTGCAGCAGGAAGCATGAAAGGAGGAAGCAGCCGAAGAACGGCATTTACTATTCGGATTGATGAAAATAGGATTCATGCCCAAAAAAAAGAGGATGCTCTATCCGCTCTCGAAGCAGTCGTAAGGTAAGGTTGGTTTTTACGTAAGGTTTAGCGCAGCCCTTTAGCCTGCTTTTCCTTGAGACTGTGGAAAAGCGGCTTTAAGCTCCCCTTTCTTCTTTCTTGCTTTTCCAAAAGATCAATGATGAGTCAAGAAAAACACAATAGACCGTCTCTAGCACGACCACTACTTTTCTTACAGGGAAGACTGAGCTCAGCCGTTCGCGTATGGTCTCACTTATTCGTTCCTGCTGTAAGCCTGTTGCCTGTTCGAAAGCCTTACCCGACAGCCAGTATCGTATCCTAGGTAGACCCATAAATAGTTCAAGTAGTTTGGTGCCTTCCTTCTTGAATTGTTGGGCAGATCATCCAAGAATAAAGTCCGGAGAGGGAATAATCGACATAAGGAGAGACGTTGGGGAGGTTGAAATCATCTTTGATAATCACAGTTCTAGTAGCCATCAAGTATGTCCATCGAGACATTAGCGAAAGAACCTATCTTTACGGAATGAAAAAGTGCTTCACTGCGCATATGCGACAACCGGCATATCTAACTAGAAATATCATAAGAGAAGAAAGCCACTTTTACGCCCAAAACTCCCATGTCTTCCGTTGGTCAACAACCAATAAAAGTAAACTATAGTTTTTCACTACTCGTACAGTGAAAATGAAGTCTCTCCTTTTTTTGGGGGGAGCGGAGAATGAAAAGAATGAAAGAAAAATGAAATTGTTTTCCACGGCTAGAAATAGAAAGATATTATTTGCTGCTATTCTTTCCATTTGTGCATTAAGCTCGAAGAATATCTTAATCTATAATGAAGAAATGATAGTAGCTCGTTGTTTTATAGGCTTTATCATATTCAGTCGGAAGAGTTTAGGTAAGACTTTCAAAGTGACTCTCGACGGGAGAATCCAGGCTATTCAGGAAGAATCGCAGCAATTCCCCAATCCTAACGAAGTAGTTCCTCCGGAATCCAATGAACAACAACGATTACTTAGGATCAGTTTGCGAATTTGTGGAACCGTAGTAGAATCATTACCAATGGCACGCTGTGCGCCTAAGTGCGAAAAGACAGTGCAAGCTTTGTTATGCCGAAACCTAAATGTTAAGTCAGCAACACTTCCAAATGCCACTTCTTCCCGTCGCATCCGTCTTCAGGACGATCTAGTCACAGGTTTTCACTTCTCAGTGAGCGAAAGATTTGTCCCCGGGTGTACGTTGAAAGCTTCTATAGTAGAACTCATTCGAGAGGGCTTGGTGGTCTTAAGAATGGTTCGGGAAGGGGGTTGTTCTAAAATAAAGTGAAAATGCCATCTCTATGGACCATTCTATGTTATATATTCGGTCTTCATAAATTCATATATAGGTTGAAGTTGATTCGGTGGCTCTTTAAATCGCTGGGAAACGCTCTTCAGGGTTGTGAGGAGGACCCTCTTCCGAAAGATTGGTTAGAGATATTTTTTTGGTACAAAAAACGCTTTTATGCTTTTCTTTTACTGTACCGCCTAATGATGGACGTATATGATGTACAGAACAAAGCGAAGGAAAAAAATCGGGGGAAAGGGGGTTCTCTTAAGAATGAATAAAGAAGACGAATAGAATCTAATTCATGTTCATGCTAAGAGAAGAGCGGATCCAATACCAAGACGACTATCGAGAAAGCAAGCAATCTTCTTTTTGACTCATTCCATTCTTCTTCTGCTGAAATGCTATGGACGTCACACACAATCTAGAAAACGACTCAAAGTGTAAGTTGTGAACTCAGACCTTGAGAGAAGCCGCAGTTGACTGCTATTTCGGCCTAGACGATCCTTAGACGCACAAGGCGCTTCGAATTGTACAAGTCAGTCGTTCCTGGAGCTCTTCCTCTGTCCCCAATAGCCGATGGTTGAACTGAGCAAAAGAGACCTGATGCCATTTGCAATTGCAGTATCTTTTTCTGTAGTACAAGTACTAGGTGAAAGAGAGGGTCGACCGAAGGGAGACATATTTTCAATATTGCGATGAATAAGAATCCAACTAGAAAGCGCTTTTCTCTCGGGAAATGGGTGCTACTCAGATGCTTCACTGACATAATATTCATTTGTCTCAACTTGTCGAACCGCTACTCGAATCCTAAACGGCGGGAAGGGATCGAAAAAGAAGTTCCATGATACAGTCAGAAGATGATCGCTCTCTAGCTATGAAGTATAATCTTTCTCTAGGAAGAAAATAGCTAGTCGCAAGAAAGAAGAAAAGAGATGCTGCTATTGATGAATCATCTATGTATTCGACCGGGGCGCTGAAGAGCGAGAGTTCAGAAGTGCGACAAAAAAGAAAGGCTTGGAGACCTGAGGAACGAAGTGAGCTATAGATTGACCGCTGCCCCCTCGTTATGATAATGAATCATTCCCCGTGAGATTCGGGACAGGATTTCAGTCCAAAGAGATGGGGGCGTACTTGCTTTATAACCATAGAGCGAAATAGACCTGGCACATCACAAGCCATCTAACTAAAAATAGAGAGTAGGGCATGTGACTCAGGCTTGCTTTCTTCAAATCTTGCGCTCTGAACTACACCCATCCTGCGATAAGGGTGAACGTGGAGAAGAGCATCAACTAAACTGTCGCCGCATGGATTAACAAGGAGCCACTGTTCAGACGAGAGTAAAAAAGTAAGGATGCCCAGAAATGGGCAAAACAAAGCCTTTAGCGTGCCAAAACCCCTTTTAGCTTTCTGCCTACTCGGCTCGGACTAATCCTTCCCTACTAGAGAGAGTACATAAAAATCAGTAGATCCGTGTGGACTCAAAACCAGAGAGATTGCGATAGAAAAAAGTACTCTCGAGTGATCGAATGACTTAAAGAAAGCGGGTCGACGCCAGCTATAATGGTTGAAATCATCGCTCGCAGGTAACCGTTAGCGGGCTACAGTGCCTCGTAATAGTCGAATCTTGGATATAAAATAAAGAGAGCCCTCCCTTCGGTCGTCGTCGTCCCTCGCTCTGCCAAAGAAAAAGAAAAATAGGTCCATTTTTGCCCTGTATAGCTTACAAAGCCTAGGCCAGTGAAAGACGGGGGCATTTTACGACCCGACACAGGAAAAAGCGATAGGCGAGAGGGCAAAGACTGAACCTATCCCCTTAGTAAGGGAGAACGGGCACTGCCAAAGCAGCTTTCTCTTCTAGGTCTAGGAAAGAACATCGTCCTGACAGACACGACTGGATTCGATTGATTGAAAGCCTTAGCTTGAGCCTTTTATCACTATCACAAATAGAAAAAGGAAAAAGCACCACAAAAGGACCCCTGACTTATTAGCGAGAGTCGAGAATTCAAACCCCCTCGGGAGAAAGAAAGTGGTGATGATTGCCATGAATGCTGCTTCCAACCAAGATATTGTTCTCCTCGATGCGGTTCTTTTCCCGCGAGTTATATTGTGCTTTCATACCCGGACTTCGCATATTACTTGGCACCTGCCTTCAACTTCAAAGACATCTCTGCAAATAGCGGAAGTAATGTGATGTCTGATCTTTATCTTGCAGACATAAGATCGGGTGAAGAAAGTGCTCAATCAGACCTTCTTTTAGGTGGCCTGCTCTCTATATCAGATAGTGGGACCTCCTTGCTCTTCTTCTTGACCCTGAAGAAAGGGCGGGTTCACTCCGTCACCTATTGGGTAAGCGGCTTTGCTCTTCTATCCCATCCTGACTCGTACCTTCAACCGACATTGTCCTGTAAGGCAAGGCTGATAGCGCCTGGAAAAAAATCAATGCTTTCCCCGCCAGTGAGAGTACAGAGTAGGCTTCTTTCTTTCCGTAATCGGATATGAAGCTGCCGGTCAATCGGCCCCTTAGCTTGTGATATCGGCGATTGAAGGAGTTTCATGCTTGCTGATAGCCTGACTTTCCTATTTCCTGGGACTTTCTCCTCTTCTATAGCTTTCTGAAGCTAAAGACATTGCCATTGCCCGAATCGAATGTTATCCGCTTTCTTGGCTGAAACTGAACAGGCTGGGTGGGCACTGATAAGAAGAGTATGCCTGCAAAGCCCATTTTTTTTTTTTTTTTTTCTACAGCTCCTTGATCTTTTTCGCCTGTTCTGGCTAACCCCATTCCAGTCTATTAGGCAAGGTCTGTTCGATTGAGCTTCTATTAGTCATTTTAGACAGCTCGGCAAGCAGCTGAACTCTTTTCCTCTTTCTTTTGCTTTGGATAGATCTCAAGGGCAAAGTACTCATTCCGGGCATGACTCGGAAGATGAAGAGGGGGCAGGCACTTCAGTCCAGTGCTATGGGTTCCTCATTTCCCTATGGTCGAGCGGTTTGGTTGGCCTGTGATGAAGAAGAACTTAGATGATGACAATGGAGCTAGTCACGGAGCTTAGTCATAGGTTACACTATGATCCCGATGCCTGAAAGCTCTGTTCGCCTACTGGTGATAGAAGCAATCCTCCTTCTAGGGCTGGGCTCAGATCTCTTTTGAGGCACAGTGTCTTTCAACTAAGCGCTGAGCCCCTGCGATGACTAGGTCAAGCGGCGTAACTGAAGCTTCTTGCGCCTAATTCAATTGAGCTGCTAGGCTTCCTTACCTAAGCCCTGACTCGGAAATTCAGTGGAAGACGCTAAGCCTAGGTTCATTGGCCTTTTTTCGATGTCAATGCTCTGACAGTGATTCTTTAATCTCTAAAGAGAAGGGTCGAAAGAAGAAAGTCTAGACTTTTCTCTGATTCATAGTGGGAGCTGTTTGGCTATTAGTAACTTTTCTCGCTCCTCAAGAAAGACGGCTGGGAACGGATCTTCCCCCTCTCGCGATGTGGCATTCCGTCCGCTCTTTCTTTGCATTTCTTTTGCTATCAGCGGGGAATCAAGGGCTTTCAGAGAGCTTTCCTTCTTCCTTATACCCTTTCTTGCCCTAAGAAAGACGGCTAGAAACTTCCTATTAGGAATGGCTTCTTCCTTTCAGGTTGTGTTGTTACAGACCAGACTGTTATAACAGGGCAGTGGAGACGGAGAACTAATCTCATACAGTACAGCTATGCTCGGGCAATAGCGCAGCTAAGGACTGAAAGTACTTACTTGATAGAGTAAGGAAGGTGAAGGATCGCTTAGTGACCTTTAGTCCTGCAGGTAGCGAAAGTCTGATCAAGTGACTCGTAGTTGACGGGCGAGAGACGAAAGGTGGGAACTTCGGAGTGATGTTAAGGCCCCGAAGGCCGCAAAGTGGCCCGGCGGAAGGGAAGTTGCATGAGAGGGTTACTGGGATAGCCGGACGCCATGATTCGAAGCGTCTCTCATCAACGGAACGAGAAATTTCGTTAGTAGAGTAGAATCCGCGATGACCCAGACATCGCGATAGCGGGAAGTTGGTCACCTGCAGAAGTAAACAAAAGACTGGTATGGGGTATGGTAGCTGAAAGAGTTTCGAATCAGTGTTCAAAACTGATTGAGGGCTCCCGAAGAGGCTAGTTGACTCACTATAGCTATAGTCTCAATCTGGTAACCAACCAAAGCGCATGCATGACTATGGCTGCCATTTATGCAAGCATTCTCATTCACAAGCCCAAAAAGCAAGAGCAGTCTCTTCATAGCACCCAGCACCCGGCAGTCCCTTACCTATAGCCTTAGATTTAGATTAAGGGTTAGCTTTTAAAGAAATTTTCAAAGTATATAATAAAAGGCCCTAAGAAGCCTGACTGACGACCGCTCATCCGGCTCCTCCTGCATCTGATTACTCAAAGCAACCTCAGAAAAGAACACCCGCCCAAGGCCATAACTTTCCCTTTTTTCCAGGTTCAACCTAATTATAGGGAGTAGGAGTGCACCACTGGCTTTTTCGCCTTTTGAGAAGCGGGGTTTCGGACGACTGACACCTATAATAATTCCTTTCTTCTTAACTGAATACGGGGAATGCGGAACTTTTCATCAAACACAACCTCTTGGAGGAGAAGACCCTATGCGTCTTTGACAGAGAGCCGGAATTCCATTCATTTCATAAGCCGTTTTGATCCTTTGACACAAATGTATTACTTTTTCATTTCACCGGTGAATCAACTACTAATGGTTACATAGTAAGAAAGGTTCTACCTTAGTAGCTTCGAGTAAGTAGCAAGGCAAGGCTGATGCCCCCGTATAAAACGGGCGAGAATTGGATCAAAGACCTTTTCCCCTTCCTGAGCAGCGTATATAAGGGTAAGGGGAGGGGCGATAGAGTCAAACCGTGAAATGAATCTATAAATCGGTTTTGGGTAGATAAAATTCTTCCGGTGTCGGGGGAAAGCTCAGATTGTGACTGGTCTGGTAAGGGGGATTCGTCAGCACAGGGTTACTCTTCTGCTTCTAGTACTGGTAGAGGAAATGATTTGTGCCAGCTAAGGCCTGTTCGGAAGGAAGAAGGACTCATATGTATGAGTAGCTCCATTTCTATGGTGGGTTTATGTCTGATGCGGGGGAGTCAGTTCTTGCCTTTGGTGCCATCCTATCGCCAATAAGATGGTGGAAAGCTTGTGCTTAGTCCCATCCCACTCTAGCTTAAGCTATTCTATTTGGGAAGCAACTACTTTCTTTCTTTAAGGGGATTCCAACGGATTTTCATTCTTCTTTTTTTTGTTTTCAGATGAAAAAGCGCTAATTCTCTATCGTGTTTACCTCCCTTAGCCCACTCCTACCTAGGCAGGAGGAGATAGAGGAATTTTTGTCTTTGGGCATCCTCCTCTTAGTCTTCCGGTTCTTCCGGTGAGGAGTAGGTATATCTTTACTTTATAGGTTACGGGGAAAAATTTTGGCTTTAATTTAATGACTCCTCAATGAGCTCTCAGGTAACCTAATCAAAAAGCAGACGGTCCATACAGAAGTTTAGTTTTGAGGAGCAGCAATTCTTCCCGCATCTATCAATTCCATTACCTTATCCTTGCCCATGAGGTTCCAACATTTGATCCTTAATTGACCTAGGAGTTTTTCCCTTTCCCGGGCATCCTCAAAAAAAAGGTTTTTAAACACCCCAACCCCATCCCTTAGAAAGAAAAAGGTAGCCCCGAAGAAAGGAAAGAGCGAGATGGTGGTTTTTGTTGTTCCCGCGAAGCGAAGATCATTCGCCAAGCGAATGAAGTGGGTCAACCTCTTTTTTTTTTCGGCCAAACACTTTTTCTCGCTGGTCGAGCTTTCTACAAAAAAAGCGATGCGAGAACGTATTCTCTTATCTAAGCTTTTTCCCTGTGCATTCGCTCTCCCCATCGTAGATGGTTCAGCCACGCCCGGTGCCACGAAATGATTGAGAACTACGACGGGGTCGAAATGAATTTGGTTCTTTCTATTCAATAAGTATTGCATGACCGAATAATTCAAGGAGGGGCGCACTGCGGGGAGGGTCCTTTTAAGTAGATGACTCGTCGGGCCGTCGGAGCGGGACTTCTTTGGGAAAAGGAACTTGAATAACTTCGTTTTTCTGAAAGAGTCGTCATTTTTTATCAGGAAAGTTATGTCATTTACAACCCTGGCGTATTTCGGATGCTTGAAGGCCCCGCTGACCCGAAGTGATTTAGAAAGATTCTTCTTTATCGATGGTGATCGGTCATGGTATCCATAGCGTTGCTTCTTTTTCGGCCAAATCCGGATTTCGTTTTGCTTCTCCCGGTCGTCGAGCCTGGTCGACCCGACTCTTTTCCCTGCCCCCCGGCCTCTCACTTCGTTTCGTTCTTCTTCTGTATCGTCGCTTGAATGAAGACACCCGATCGGCCCGACTTTCCCGAATGTCCACCACCGGCCCTTCTCTTTTCCGGGTCTGGTTTTTTCGCGTCGTTTCAGTCGTCGTCGTGGTCGACGGGGAAGAAAGAAATGAATGAATGTTCTTTTGGGAAAATGTATAATAATACACCTACCGAGACGAAAGCCAAAGGTGAGTCTCGTAGGTGGACGTATCGAACCGAAATAAGATCTCAGATTGAGATCTTGATACACTGATTTACCATAATAATAAATAGAGTCAATGGTGACTCCGCTGTGGGAAGAGCCATTTCTTTCTTGCTTGATAGGGGGGGCTTCCATTCACCAACAAAGACTAAAAGTGCTCTCCGAACCGTGCTGGATAGTCACCCATCACACGGCTCTCAAACCTAACCTGTGGTGGATCCCGGGAGACAAAGTCAAAGCGCTTGATCCTTTGCCCCATACTTTGAGATGCTCCTCCCCGCCGATCAAGCAGCGACGCTGCTCGTGATAGGCTTAGCTTTAAGCCGCTATCGTTCGGTTCGGATAAGTCAAGTCCCTTCGGTCGCTTCGCTCAGGTGGTCTTCCCTTATCTTCCCTAACGTTCAGAGTTGTTCTGGTTTGAGAAAGGAGCACCGGCCGAGCGCCCTGAATGAATAAGAAATGGACAACAGAGAGAATCAATGATTCTTATTCAACCGAGTTGAAGCTAGCAACATGTCGATTCCACACCGGAGGTTGGTAAGAACTGAGGGACAATGCCCCCCTAACCTAAGCGGGCCTACCTGCGAAGCAACTGGTAGTTGATCGGGCGGGGGGGCGGTTTGGTTTCGTGCAACGCCCTCGCAGCAGGAAGAGGCAGTTGTCATTTGAAAGGAAACGCCCTTTGTATAGGGTTCCAGACCTGCGCACCCTGATGAAAAAGCCCTATATATTCTATTAGTAAAGCCTAAACGTCCTTATTGAAAACTAAAGCGCTAACGAGCAAGAAAAGACCCCTTACTATAGATAGGCTAACGCGCCTTTACTAATAACATAGAAAGTAAAGGCTCTTCCCCTTTTCTACGAATCTACAACTCTCTTCTCTTTACTGAGCGAGACTCCATCCATATCCCTTCCCTACTAGTGCTAGTGGGATATTCTTAATTTTCTATTCTATCATTTGTTTGACAGCTTAAACTAGGCTCCATTTTAGATAGGTTTTCGGTCTTAATCAAAATAGGTCAGGGGCGCGTCGGAACGGTCGGTGGCTGCTTAGTCTCATCCTATAGTCTAATCTCTTTGTACTGCTTTTTTTCAAAGAAAAAAAAAAAAGAAAGAAGGGGGGTCGATTTAGGCTCCTTCCCTTCCACTGCATAGCTACGCTACCTGATACTACGAGCCCTCTGTCCCACACATCTATCCAGCTCGCGCGGTTCACCGGTTCCACCGAAAACTCTCATTTGTTGAAGCGGAGCATAGTGCGCTTTAGGCGCCGAGCGAGAAACGTCTCTTCTTTCGTTTCGGTTTATTCACTGATCTGAAACGAAGCACTTGTTTTCTTATTGATTTCAGGGGCGGCGGCGTTCTTGAATGAAGTCTATCCGACGAACCGAATTAGCACTTCTCAGATCAGGCTAGGCCTCTCCAGCTGAGCTAGGTGCCGGGGCCCTGGATGCGCTAGCGATCGGCGCATAGGGGGAGGGTGGTTGCCCGGGTTTCTCGGCCTGGTATCCTGCACCTCGCGTTCATGATATCTACATTCAACTGTGCCCCGGAGACACGGTCGAAGCACGCCCGCCCAGTGTGCTTCTTTCACGACATGCTCTGGTTCCGGGTGTTTTCCAGTGGTCTTCTAGCGTTAGAAGAAGTCGTGTCCGTCCCGAACATCTGCAACGTCCTCCCACGCTTTAAAATTATTAAATTTAAAATATAGGACAAACTGAAGGAAAAGACTGACCCATTCGGTGACTTTCGCGGTCGCCCTCACTGAACCGACTTGAATCTGAACTACGATTCTTCTCAAGTCTTACTGAAATCGGATTTCCTTTTCGTGCCATATGCACTTAGACTTTTCTTTTTCCCCCTTTTTTTCCCGGAAAAATATCTCTTCTTACTTCAAGCTTAAAGTGTACAACCGCCTACGTACAAAGGCATTAACCGAAGCCCTCCTTTTTTTATATTATAAATAAAAAACAAAGAGGATTTTGACATAACAAATAGGAATCCAGTAAGAACTTATTCTTTAATATCTCCTCTATAGCTCCAACAGGCATAGAGGATTTATTACACTTCTATGGATCTATAATGCATGCGTGAACCTTCGATAACGAGGCTTATCACGATTCCCGAACAGAAGATCTTCTATTTACTTTACATCCCTATTATATGATATGATATGATATTTATCATAGAAAGACTAGCTCACAACATCTACTTCTGCCACTTCGCTTGTGATCTCCTTCCACTAATCTTCCACAGCGGTAATAAGACTTGAAGATGGATTCTTTCACAGAGACCAAGAACAAGGACCCCTACAACTAAAAATAGGGTACTACTCTTTCTTTCGGTAAAATACTAGGTAAGTGATGCTGGACGTGTAACCAGGGGGAACCCCCGCCTGGAGTCGGGAAAGAAGAGGTGGAAAGAAGCTCTAACGTAGTGAAGAGGAGCGCAGGAAGCTATGGGTATAGCATACAAGCGTAGGAGTGAATAGGAGCCTATCGCTGGTTATCACTTGATCGATCTAATATAGGCAAGCTAATAAGGACCAGCACGTTACCAATCAGGTAAGAAGGAAGGTTTGTCTCCTCTTTTTTCTTCGACCTGGAAGCGAGTAGAATCTTTCCCGGGATCTCAGGAAGTGATAGCTTAGCGAGTCAAGAGAGGATAAGAAAAAGTTAGGAAGCAAGAGCTCACTCGACCAACAAAGGATGGCAGTACTTGAACCTCACATTCGCGAAAAACCTGGGAACATCACCCCCTAGCATAGCAAAGGGGAGAACCCAATCGGTCTGCATCTGCATTTAGCATTGCCTTCCCCTTTCAATGGATTGGCTGCAGTAGCGGTTCCCTCTTAAGTTAAGAAAGAAGTTCGATCCATAGTCTTTTGCCTCGTATCCTTCAAGTGTTTTCCGACAGAAAACGAAAGGCTAAGGGGGGTATGGGACTACTGACTTGACAACTGAACTGGCCTTGCCTACCTAGTGTATTGTATAGTAGGGTATAGTGGACACGAGCAAAGTTGTGAGCAGCATATTCCTAGCCTGTTCAGGCCGAAAGGGAAGGTTGATCGAAGGATTTCCATAAATCTTAAACTGATTGATCAGAGCAGTCCTACTGGATCACAAGCAAAGCTTGAGCATCTTTCTTTCCCAACGCAGCTACAAGAGATAGATATGGAAGACCCGCGGTATATAGAGCAACACTGGGGAATCAATATGAAAGGCTAAGATACCTATTCGTCAGGAAAGACTGCGTCAGTTACTCTTCTTCTCTTCAATCCGGTACCAAGACCTCTATTCTATCTGCAGGTCAGAGCCAGTCTCAATATCTGTATCCGCAGGCAGAGATCTAACTAGCAGTAAGCTCATTCCCTGTAAGTTGGTCTGGTCTATTCTTCGCTCTTAGCCTTTTAAAATTTGAATTAGAAAGATAGGTTAGCCTTGTTCAGCTTGCAAGGCAAAGAAAAATAAATTGTTATAAAAAATATTTCCCTTTGTTGAGTTTTTCAATGTCGGCGGATCCTTAGTTTAGTAAGGAGATTTGATTTGACCCGAACCCCATTCTTCTTGTAATTCATTGGCAAATAACCCGAAAAGCCTTTTGTTTATGAATTATGAACGGAAGAAAGTGGGCAAACCCACTGAAAATTCTAAAAAAGAGTCTTTCTTATCCTTACTCTTTCTTATCTAGGCCGGGCCTTGCTCTTTGTTGGCCTCACTCTTATATCTTATAGTTATGGGTAAGCAGCCCTCTCTTCAACCACACCACATATTCTGACTTGAAATACGGAAAGTTGCACTGACTATTTGGCTTAGGCTGGCTCTTTACCGCTCTGTGGGCAGGTCAGTCTGCTGCAAACAAAGAAAGATCATTATCTGTGTCACCTCCTTCTTCGATTTCTATTTTATATATATAGAATCTTCCGAGGACCCACGACAGAGATGATTGTCCAGTCTCTTTACAGAGGCTCTGGGATTGAACTTTATAGATAGGGTTCTCACAAACATGATTCGTATTTCATGTCCTCTTACGTTACGTCAAGCCTTTACTCAATAGGGGCACGGCTTTAAGGAGGAAAGGTTCCAAGCTTTCTTTTCGGCAGTCGGTTCCAACCGGACACGGGAAAAAGGCCTCTTGCTAACAGGAGAGGTTTCTAACTAACTTCATATCTATTCGTAGATCGGGTAATCTAAAAAAGTCTGTTTTCAAGTGAATTTCTACTTTTGAAATGGACGAGAGCCTTTGCCCCAAGCCAGAGATAACTAACCAACCAATTTCCTGATCCACTTGAATTTCTACTTGACTAGTAGAGCCGGGCAGGCTACTGTTCTTGCTACGACGAAATCCTAAAAAAATGAAATCTGTTCTCGGTAGCAAGCATTGCCCGCAGCTGATCTACTACTAGCAATGACTAACTGACCAAGCTGATCCAGAAAGGAAGAGGAAGAACGCACGGAAAGATAGACCCTAAGAAAGAGAGAATAGACATGCGAGAATGGAATGCTGCACTTCAAGCTTCCTGTAATATTGTGCCATATGTACATTGGGAGTGAAAATGAAAAGAAGCTATTATGGGATCGGCTAAGAAGTTCTTTATCAATCACTTATACTTTCCTAGCTGGGTAGGGAAATCAATGCTTCACACCTTATAGGGGGGAAGCCTTTTTTAAGCTTAAGCGGAGAAAGACCGTATTCTCATGTCCTGAAAAGAGCATATTCTAGGCATCCGGTTCAATGGTTGCTGGAGTGCTCCATTGTATTCCCTGCCTGAGATCACCACTTTTATCCTAGCGATTCGATTATGAGATTTTCTAGCAAGAATAGCCTTTTTGGCCTAGCGTGTGAGATGACTGTATTACGTCTTACTTTTCGTTTTGAAACATTCTACTTTCTTTTAAACTTTCTCTGGCTAGACTGAAGACCAAGGCAAGATCAATGAAAGTCGAAAGTATATGGAACTACATCAAGAAGTCTTTCCCTACTACCGTACCGCTTGTTTCCATAAAAAGATGAGTGAAGAGTGGGCAGGACTGGAGGAATCAGAGGAATCGGACTTTCTTCTTTTTTATTATGCGATTTCTAACCACACTCAAGAGATTCAATGGGAGCATTCACTCTCCCTCGATCGTAGAAAAAAGAATAAGCAACTGAAGACATAAGCCCCTTTCCTTTTGTCTGGGTACACAGAAAAGCCTAAGACTGAAACTCCTATTGTCACAGCTCCCGACCCAGCCCATCTGTCCCCGGAAGGTGAGAAACTCGCTGAGCGAGAATAAAGCCTATCCATGCCAGAGAGAAGACTAGCTTCATCCCCGTCCAATCCGAAACAGGATAGCTAGATCGAGCTGACCTACCTTCTTCCGGTCTTGATCGGAGGAGAAGAAGAAGCGGCAGCGGATAATAGTTGATGGGTATTAGGTCAGCAGGAAGGCAGAAGGCAAAGGAATCAAATCCACTTGTTCAGTCGGCTCGCAACAGCGAATACGCGTTTGAAAGCTTTTTCCTTGCTAAAGGAGATCAAAGCGTGACTTTCCGGTCTTGGTCCTGTACTCTTTCTTAGTCAAGTCAGGTTATTCGCTCTTTCTATCAAACCGTTATAAGGATCAAAGACAATCTGTCTTGTTCCGGGGCTAGGACTTATAGTTCCGTTTCCGTGCTCTAAGGCTTTCTTTGACTTCTAAGAGCAAGAGTTCTCATGAAATTAGGGAAGGTCGTAGATCACTTCTTTATATGCAGCGTCTTGATTGATTGATTCCCGTTTGCTTTGCTTGCCGAACTGTGCGCTTGTAGCTTTTGGTTAGCCTGTACTCGAGGGCAAGTCGCTCTAAAGGTAGACTCGGTGAAAGCTGTTAGGGCATAGGTGATTGCTTATATGAAATGTTCCGCTTCTTCCGTCTCTTCTGTTTGAGAGTCAAAGTTGCGGTGATGATTGATCAATTAACTCAGTTAGGGCCGGGCATGTTCGGTAAGCCTTTCCCTTCCCTGCTTTTCGGGTGCTGTGATGATACTATATAGAAAAGGGCTTTCGGCAGTTTAGCTCTTAAGCTAAGTGCGGGAATCAAGTCCAGTTCAAGGGGAAAGCGCTAGGTCTTTGCGTCGGTTGAAGAACCAATCCTTTACTAGCTTGGAGGCTTTTCACTCCCCTCGCCTCGCTGGTCCTCCAAATCCCCTTGAGTATTCCTTGATAAATTCTTTGATCAGTCAATGGATCAAGGAAGGTGTTGATAGATCTTCCGTCAAGAGGTCAAAAAGAGAATTGGTTAAAAGAGTTTTCACGTTAGAATGTCAACCCTATATCCGGAGGTTTCCTGCTTAATAGTTCTAACGCCTCTCCTGTGCATCGAGCATTGGGAAGCTACTTGAAGCTCTGAGTTATCCTTTCTTCTCGGCCCTCTTCCTTTCCTAAAGCCGTGGGATTGAGTCAAAAAAAGATCCTCAAAAACAATATTTTCTTTCTGGGGAAGGGCGTCCATTACGATGAGATCGGCTTTGTCTGGCTGTGTAATGGGTCTTAGCTGGCCAGGTTTGTTTGGTTTGGGAATCCAAGAACGGTACATTGAGGAAAACTGAAAGGTAGAGTTCAAGAGTGCCTTTCTTACTTCTTTTAATTTCCCTTCGGGCGTTAGTTCTTTAGAAATGGACTTCGTCTCCCAAAGAAAATCCACTATTTTGACGAACTTATCCATCAAATCTTTCTTCTTAAGACTACTTTCTTCTTCCCTTTGAAGAGTCAACAAGTCTTTATCGTTCTTTCCCATGGAAAGCTTATTCTTATTCCTCTCCTCCTCTTCTTCCCTATTGATCAAAAGCTATGGTTAACTCAGCTCTGACCGAGACTATAGTTCCCCTAGGAATGCACCTCGAATTATCCCATTGAGTTGTGAGTTCGTTCCAGTGGACTATAGAAAGATGCATAGCAGCGCCTTATGAGGGACCTTATTATGGGCTTCTTAGTTGCTTTGCTTATGCCAGCTTTCTTTGGTAGGTTTGGTTGCTTCTTTCGGCTTGTACGCTCTGTCATAGGCTTGCTTCCCTCTAAACAGGTCTTTCATAGATAAGGGTAAGGGTATAGTCTCACTCCTTCTATCGAGGGGTTTTCCCTCTCTTTGAATTTAGCTTTCTGCTTCAAGTACGCCAGCGATGGAAATCTTTCTCGACTCACAGATAAGGGATGTATGATTCCCGAACCTTAACAAAAAGGATTGAGCTCCGCCTAACCGGGGCTAGGCTAGTTTCAGTGTTTGGGTCCTGACTTGATGGGATGGGAGTCACAAGGCTTTTAAAGAAGGCCGAGGAGCGGGGTTGAACGAGATTCGTTTTGGTTTTTATGCTTTGACCTTGCTCATATATCACGGCAGAGTCTAACTCCTTATGTCTCGGAAAGACAGATGTGCTTTCTGATACACTGGACTAAGGTTACTAACCCACAGGACCAGAGATGAGACAGATACTGAGACAACGATTTGTCGAAGACACTGTGCCCGAATCAAGGAAAGCAACTGTGCCTGAGAAGAAAGAGATATTGATTATGAAAGCCTTTAAGAGATAGGGAGTGCCACAAGCCTAGGTCCCCCGACAGAGAGTATGGATCACTATGTCTCAAAAATGCGTCTTGCTTAGGTTGAAGCAAATGCCAGTATAGTTGCTGTTCTTATGCCGCTATTAGTAGATCAAACGCTCTTCTTTCTCTGATCTTTCGGAGCCTTAGTCGAGTCAGATCTGCACCGCAGGTTAATCTCTCGTTTTTGGAGCTTTACTTTACTAATAAGGGGTCGCTGCCCCTATATGCTTCAAGCTTATGGACACTTCAAGCTCGTACCTTCGCATCTTGCCTTTAGGTTTTATCGACTAATGATCCACCGCCTGGGTCAGAGGAATCCCACGGTTGACGATTCGGAAATAGAACGAATAATAAGTCTAAAAAGCGACATTCTTACCAGAATGTACGAATTAGACCAAAACCCCTTCTGGACTGCCCATCGAAACAGACTGATTCGAGACTACATACTACCGCCCAGGGGCGGGGAGTATCGAATTCATGTCTTACAATCGAAATTGGACTCTTTATTTGGGGAAAATCCCACCAACTCGTTCATATATCACCAGCTGAATAGAGTGCGGGATTCCTTCTTGAGAGATGGACGATTTCAAGGCCCTCTTGGGAACTGAAAGTTCCTATAGTATAGAGTTGGTCTGTTTCGATTCTTCCTTCTTTGGGTTATTAATAAATACCTCTGACGCGGTTGAGGGGCAGCTGATCGAAAGGAAAGCGGGTAGACCGTGATTATTGGGGGAGTTCGGACCACACCTCATGGGCGCCCGGGCCGACCGACAGGCTAAGGGCAAAAGAATCCGTTTCGTTTCAAAGAAAGCGGCCCAAAAAGAAAGGGAGGGAGAGAGAGAGATCTCTCGTTAGGTCTGGGGTCTTGTCGGTCCGGAGGGAGGGGGAGGGCCCATGTGAAAGAGATTGGGCTCACAGAATACTTCAGGGCTGGAGTGAAGAGCCACAAGAGCACCTGTCAGGAACTGTATAAAAAGGGACAGAGAACTACATAGGGTCTGAGACTAACTTCCTTGAAAAGAGGGAGAAAAGTTATGTAGGCTGTGGCCGTTCAAGAAATGTAGCGGTTGCTCGACCAAAGCCGGTCAAAGAATGCAGCGATGGGACTCGCCATACGTAACCGGCGAGCCCCGAGCGGACTAGAATGATGTGTTGGAAGGGAGCAGCTTTAGACTATCTAACTAAAAGGACGGACTGCAGACAGGAGGGACGTCCAGTCCAGCCAGCGGTAAAGGCAGCATCTAGCGTTCGCAAGAAGCGGAAGAACTGATGTCACACGAGAAGATCTTATTTGGGTCATCGAAGCGCTCAAAGATCCCGGTAATACCGGGCGCGAGTTGTATCTAAAGGCTAATAGGCTTTTGCTATTATATGACAGTAGGTATAATAGACCATCGAGGTACTAAATTATACTTTCTTCCACTTTCTTTCTGTACTACGCCAGGGGACCTCCACCCTGTAAGAATTACGACCAACAAAGAAACTCGAGCCTCGGAGTCTAAAGAGGAAACCCTATCGCCCGAGAAGAGAGGGTTTCACAAATGTTGGGCAACAAACCTTTCTTCGTCCTTCTTGACTTCCTTGACAAGCTGCAAGGCGGATAAAGTGGGCACACTCTTTTTTACATTAAGACTTGGAATCATAACCGAAAGCGCTACGGCTAGGGCGAATGGTTCTAGAAAAGGAACCCCAAGCCACATTCATTCGATCTTTAAACCAACTGAAGGACTCGACGACTGGGTTACTTCGGAACATACTCTAGGAAAAAGGCTAATAGCTACCTCTCCACCTCCGTTTGAGGAAGGAGGAATCAGCAAAGAAAAGAAAAAGAAGGAGTTGCGCCCGACCGCAGCATTATGGTATGGCTCTGGCATGGAACAACCTCCCTTACTCCATAGGACACGATAAGGTTGAGCTTACAGAGCCCGGCCATCTTCTCCCGATTTGCCTGGTGGCCGAAAAATGCATGATCCCACCTGTCTGATTGTTATGAGATTTTCGTGACTTCCCTTTATTTAACTAGTATAGCTCTAACACTTTCCTAAAAAGCTCCCCGTCACCAAAGCAAAGACAGAAGAGTCATAAGGAAACATAGGGCTTATGTGGATACCTGTTGGATTAACGGCCTAGACCGAAGAAAATTACAAGTAAAGCAGGTCTGGTGTGAAACTTGGGCGTCTAAGTAAGTGAAGTTGTGCTAACCGGTCCTATCCTAGATCCAACCGAGTTTGGAACGAGCTAAAGTGGATTGATCCGGTCGACGTGGCTAAGCTGAAAAAAAGAAAGGAGTCCTATATCTTCTATACTGTACTGATGGCTCATTTTGGCTCACTTCCTCGATATGGGATCGAAAATAGTCACTACTAAGATTTATTAGAGAGGTAGCGGGCTAGCTGTACAAGCAATTCGACCTCTTAAAGGGGGATGGGGTTTCCATCTACTTCTATAGAGGTATAGGGCAGCCCAGAAGCAAGATTCTAGGCAAGCTTAAGTATGGGTCTAACCATTTAGAGATAGAGACTAAGTTGAGCCAAGCAAGGCTTTGCTAAGAAAGCAGTCTCATGTTTTGAATAATCAGTTGGTCTCAGGTAGCCCAATTCTCCTTTCGGACTACGGGATTCGGGTTGGATATGGTGATAAGCCAAGCCTAAAACTCCCGTCGCTTAACCCGGTGAAGAAGAGCTTCCAATCGAATATGCTTCACACACCCAAGTCAAAGTGAAGGGCTACGAGTGGCGATTTCTAGGGAGATGAAAGCTGTGGCGCAGCTAGCCTAGACTAAAGCTAGCTGCGGCTTCTTCTATAGCAAGTGCCGAGCAGGAATCACTGCTTATTCGACCGGTGGGTGGGGGGAAAGATGAAAGAAATTGAGACGCATCGGAGCCTTCCCTATCGGCGCATTCTGGAAGCAATCTATTCTTATGATCTTTCTGTTGACAAAAAAGCTTAAAGAAAGATGGAATTTGAATGGAGTTGGGCTAGTGTGGGCTAGAGGGGAGGACCCCAAAGTACCTGTTGTCATACCAAACAAAGGGAGGAGCCACTATTCCTCACTGCGGTATTGACTCTTGAAATACAGGGTAACCAGTAGAAAGAAAGTGGTTTCAAGGAATTCTTGTACCAGTCAACGAAAGACTAGGAGAAGAACATGAAGAAAACATATTACCAACAGAAGAAAGCGAATGTACGAGAGTCGCTTTCCTCTGGCAGCACGATGCCAATTCTGCCTCAAAACCAGAAGATAGTGGTGGTTCCTTACCGTTATAGAAGAGCTGAATTGCGCGGGGACGAAGGCCCTTAGGCCAGAGTCCATGGTATGTGTATCTTTTTTATAGTTGAGGGGGGACAAGGCAGCTTACGGTGAGGAGGGAAATACAATACATACACCCCATTTCGACCTCGACCTGTGTCATATCATAAAAGTCCTTCTCGTTCCATATATACTGAGTTAGCTCGGGAGATATGGAAAAAGCCCCCCAAAGGAAAGTCCCTTTCGCTCTAAGGATGCCGGCCCGCATTTTCACGGCTGAATCTTTCTCTTCATGGATGCTCCGCGTGTGGTCCTTGATGCTTTAAGCTTCCCAGGCCTTCTTCGCGTTCTTTCGGTTCCACCGGATTTTAAGACTCCCGTAGGTTAGTTTACCGATTTCCCGAATCTGACTCTTTGGTTTCGTTCATTCGATTTAGCCCATAAAGTCACCAAAAGGATGTCGCTTCTGAAGAGGAGGCGGAAAGCCGTAGAAGAGATAGCAAGGACCAGGTACAGGGCACATCAGGGACTCTCCCTCGCCTTGGAACCACCTTAGTCTTTTTGGGGATCAAGATCTTTGTGACTCTGCAGAACTTAACTTTTCTTAGAGGATCAGCACGGCACATTATTCGGATTCGGAGGTTTAGGTTTCAGACTTTTGGAGAGACATCTTTTGTTAGGAAAGCCTTCTATCGGGGGCTCAAAGTGGTAAGTTCAGCGTTCGAGCCGATCCCCTAATAGAGGTGTGTGTGTTCCTAAGAACTCACGATCTACTATTTGCTTGGTCAAGTAGGGCCTTCTTGGTTGTGGTGGTTCGAATCCAATTCGTGAGAAGAGTCCAAGAGAGAAACTATAACAGTCAAAAGGCCTTCGGTTAACTATATCTGCTTCTATTTATTAGAAATACTAAAGGAATGGGGAAACCCTGATCAAGAAGAGGCTAAAGATTTAGGGATACCTTACGAGTACATGGGCAAGAAGCAAGTTTGTTTGCGAGCAGATTCTGACAATCCAGTCTATGAGAAGTCGAGATCGGCTTACTCAATTCTTATAGCGGAGTGAGTGATGGAGCGACCCAAAACAAACGAAGAAGGAAATATCACAGAAGAAAAGCTTACCTGCGGAGGGTATCAAACTCCTGTCGAAAAAACAGCCCCTGGTGGTGCATATCGTGGTCCCAGAAGCGGTACGACCACCTCATCCCTCTAGGGAAGCCCATAGCTTAAAGCAGAACTTACAAGCTTCTCACTGACCTCCGTGGGAAAGCTAAGTGCCCCTATTTAGTAAGGCGCCCTCTCTTTACGCGAATCGGGTATTACCGGCCGATGGCGAATAAGTCCTCACAACAAAGGTTAGGTGCTTGAGATCATAACTGCTTACAGCAGCGCTCCTGGCGCGAGACTCTTTCGCCTAGAATGAATTCGGTAAGGAAAGGAAGGGTAGAGCCTCATGGTCAATTGAATAAGCACTTCCCTCAGAATTATTGAATTCGAAATAAGAGGCTTTGCCTTGGTCTTTATTGCGCACTAGTCGGGCGGTGTGAATGAGAAAGTGTTAAGTGAGTTTTTATGGAATAGATGATTTGCCGCATCGTTGAATAGCAACACCTTTCTTATTACAGCAAACTACTAATTAAGTAAGAGAGAGAAGAGAGAGCTTTCGCGGCTCAGAGAAACATAAGGCCAAGATGGGTGATGAAAGGAGTCTTTCTGCCTTTCTTTTCTAACTACGCTCCTTTCTTCAAGCAAGATCTATTTGGCTACGGCTTTCTGTTGTTCTTTTCAGTACGTACAGTGAACAAGAGATCATCAGCTACTTTAAGAACCTTATCCGAGTTAGAGCAAAAGAGTTTTCCAAAGCCCACGGGCGGAGGCGCCCTCAACAAGAATAATCGCTTCTTATGTGACTCGACACTCCCTCTTCTAGTAAAAACCTACCAAAAAAGGATACGCAAAAAGGCCCGAGAAAGTCCATCAATAGGCAATCACACATCAACCCCACAAAAATGGCTTTTTTTTTTTAAGTATGAGTTGAGAGTCAAAGGAATAGCTCCAGAAGGCGCATTCCTGCCCGCTTTCAAAGCTTTCTTTTAGAGTGCCTACTTGATTAGAGCCTTTGCGCCTTTCCTAGTTCTAAGCTTGCAGCTCAACTCAAGAGCAAGGTAACGCGCGCTCTTTCGTTCATTAGCTAGGGCTTTGCGCGCTCATGTCCCTCTCTTTCTGAGAGATGAATTGAAGAGGCACCATCCATCCAACAAGCAGGCTAGAGTCTCGGACGGCCACCCTGCGAGAAGGTTTAAGAATCCTTAGAGCTTCCTGCTATCTCTTCCCTCTGACGAAGAAGTTAAAAGAAGAGACTAAGTAGCATCCATTGCCTGGCCTATGATATTATGATATATGGATCACCTTTCGAAGTCGACAAAGGTTAGTTCATCACATAAGTACGCTCTCGAATGATCAACCTCTTTCGTCAGGTGTAACACATTCAATCAAGGTCAAAGTTTCCTCATTATTGCTTGACTGAACCCTCCAGTCACGATCAACAGAGAGAGATTCATGGTCGGGGAGGAGAAGGCTTTCTCCGTTGAACAAAATCCTTCTTCTTTAAAGGGGATCATCTACCTCTTGCGAGCGCTTCGGTTCAAAATAAAGAGCCTTTTATTTTAGACACACTCATCACAGGCTTTGGACGAGAAGTTGGAGTCCAATCCTTCTTTGAATAAGGATACACCGGATCCTGGGGGAACCTCACAAAGTTTGATGGAAATGCTGCTCACCTAGATGCCGTGCTGGTGCATATGTTCCACGTGCTTCTACTGGCCAAACCAACCCTAACTCGTTTTGCTTTCATGTACACGTGTTACCTCTTCCCTACAACCCATGACATGCCCTGCTTTCTATGCCATGCTTCCTCAAATACTGGAACTGGGCCCTTACTATAAACCAACCTCACAGATCCCACTCAATCTTTTACACCGATGTATCGTACTCTCTCGACCAGGTCATCATAAGAAAATACTGCTAAATCTTTCCAAAGTGAGAGAAGGAGGGAAGGCGCGCTACAACTAACATAACAGCCAGCTGAAAAACGCTAGCTAGCTAGGCTAGCGCGCAATGGCTTTCTCTGATAGGGGCTCGCTTCTTCAAGCTCCGCCCAACCTATACAAGGTGCTGCTCGCTTTCTCTCAGCCACTAGTGGCTTATGTAGTGGTCGGCAGTCCTACGTGCTCCTCGCCCCCCTACTTAAGAATCCAAAGGTCACCTTTGGATGTTGTCGTGACGCTTTGGTTACGAAGGTTACCGGGGTCTAGGTTTATGGATGGATTCGGTCACCTCAAACTCAATCAATATCAACAACATGTCGTGACCGGTTAGGCTTGGTTGATTTTGTCAGAAAAGAAAGTGGGTTTCGGGGGTTCATTGATTAGTACACCTCCGGTGCTGGTAAGGTCGGGACCGTGGTCGTCCGTCTCCGGTTTGCCGGCCGATAAGATCTCTGAGATTGACCAGCCAGCTGGGTTGGTTTGGCTATTCCTTTCTATTGAAAAGGAGTCAGCTGTCTGCGCGAGTCACCTTCTTCTAGGCTCCGCTGGACGACACGGCATTCTCGTTCAAATATAGGCCGGTCGTACTTGTGATGGTTCCCAAGGATCCAATATGACTACTTAGGTCTACGTTGCCGCGATATTGTTCTATGGAAGCGGGCGGGCTGTTAGAAGTTCGGCCCGGTTTTTTTTGGTGTCGTAGGGGAGGGATTGACCTTTCTAACGCATATTCAGTCGTACCGGCATGGCCCCACTGATTTGTTTTCGATCGGAGCATCAAGCAGCGCAACCCGGTTCTACTTGACTAAGCCCCGTGCTCGTCCAAGGAGGGAGTTTGCTTTACCCAACTCTCTTTTTGATAACAAGGCAGAAACCCCCGACCCGACATTCATTAGTTTCGAATGAAGAATGAAGAGTGCCCTGCCCCAGCAAGCACCTACTCCTATCAAAACAAAATGAAAAGCTTGATTTTACTAAACAAGCAAGAAAAGCCCTATATATTCTATTAGTAAAGCCTAAACGCCCTTGTTGCTAAAGGTAAGGCCGGCTTTCGAGCTGTAGCTTTACCAACGATAGGGGCCTTCATTATTATTAGTAAGATAGGTTGTTTGAGCGCATTTTTCCCCTTTCTATTAGTAAGGTTGTCAAAAGGCTTTCCGATTGTTTGATTGCAGGGGCATCTATAGTAAGGGGCCTTTTCAATAAGGCTCGCGCTAGGCGCTCACCTTTTTTGGCTTTTCTAAAATCGAATATTTTGAAGTTGGTAAAGACCCACCCCTTGTTTCAGTCAGAATGAGTCCCCGGGACCCCGGGACATTGGCTTCCGCCAACAGTGGACTATTAAGGATCACATCCCGCGCATATTCTACATTATAGCCTGCAACTAATTCAGCTTCCGCTTCTGGGAGATCAAACGGAGCTCGATTAGTTTCTGCTAGACAAGAAATGAGGAACATAACCAATACAGGAAACAAGGGAATACCAGACCATATCTGCTTTTGCGCCATGACAATCTCACTCGAATTACGGGGACCTACACATATTAGTACAGTATACCGGGGTCCCCGGCCAGAACCACACGTGCAAGTTTCCCTGCATGTAGCTCGTCCGTGCTTTCCGAGGCGCTGCCTGTGACTCAGCATGAGGCGGAACTGCACACTCTCGTGTTCAGAGCATTGTCCGAGTGAGTAGGCAGCGCTCCTCCTCCTTCTCCTTCGTAACCTTCATCGTTGTTGGTCCTTCTTTCACTAATGATCTAATGATCTCACCCCTACCAAGCCAAGCTTTCTTGAGGAGGCTGGGCTGGTTCCTTTTCGGAAAACCGCCTTTTTTTTATACTAAAAGCTGCCATGCACGACCAAATAGGAATGCTTTCAGCGCCCCTCTCTAGAGAAGAAGCAAAAAAAACGCGCCATCACCTACAGCCCTCTCCTCTGCCGGGGACTTCCATGAAATGAAAACGGGCGGCATCGTCGTATGCTCGACATTAGTTGCCCTGGTTTATATCCCGGAGTACTCCTATGGCCGATCTGTCACCCAACCTACTTAAACAACCTAAAGGCTTGGCCCCGTCCAGTTTGGAGAATGACCCTTATGGCATGGCTTAGTCAGTTATTCTCGCAGTTCAGATAAGATTCGGACCGCCACTTTTCTTTTCTGAAAGCATGGTTCTTGCCTCCCTCTCTCCTCCCTCCTTGGAGCTCGTCCATTGGGTGATCCCTTGCTCTCACGTTCGAGTGTTTGCTCGTCGTTTAGGCCAGTGAGTGATATTTCTGCTCATTGCAGTCATCTCCGGGGTTCTTCGCACCTGGATAGTACCAGGACCCTTGTGCCCCGGCCCTTGATCAGATAAAGCTGCCCGCCCGAAACCCACCCTATGACCCACAACAAAAAATGAGCCTTGCGACGAGACGCGGACATTCCCCATGCTGCGGTTCCCTCCGGTCCGTTCCCGGGTTGGGTTAGGGGAACATCCGAGCGATTGCCTTCGCGGATCCAAACGCGCTCACAAGGCGCACAATAAGAATAAGACCAATAGAGACTTCATAAGAGACCATTTGAGCTGCAGATCGTAATGCTCCTAGAAAGGCATATTTCGAATATAGAGGAGTTTAAGTTCCCGACAACCAACGAGTTGATCATACCCTTCTATGAACCGTACGAGCACGTCCTTTGTCACCCCCCACCGCGCTTACGGCTCTATACCCCAACCCAACTTGCTCCGGCCCCGGGTCTATCGTCCTCCTCATTATAATCCTCCTAAAAATAAAAAAATAGGGCCCTAAAATAAATATAATTATAGATTATTAAAACAACGATTATGATTCTTTTTTAAAAAATAGATTCTTTTATTCACATTTATTTTACGGAAGTGGTAAGCCATGTAGGCTACGGAACTCCTCGTTTATAAAATGTGAATAAAATTTTCTGTATATGGTGGAAGTTCTACCATGGGCATTTATTGTCCTCAAAAAAGAGGAAAGTCGTTCATCCATCGCTCTTCTTTGTTCTTCGGATCGAAGATCTAAAGTGTCTACTTCCCCCTCCACAAATTCATACGCCTCCTTGCGTATGTTATTATATGGAGAGAGTTCCATAATACGCTCTAGATTATCCTCCGAGATTAAATTAGAAAAAAGCCTTTCTTGTAAGAGCGCCTTTTTCTCTAAAATAAGTATCTCTCGATACTCCATGTCCATAGCGGACCGGAGATGATCGACACTTAGCGCTTGATCAAAATGCGCTCTTACAATGGTTTCATACTCCCCCGGCCGCGTTTGTGGTGGAAGATTGTAATATTGAGCACTTTCCAGACTTCTTATTCTTTCGAATATAGTCCTCTCATAATCCGCGGCATAAATCTGCCGGAACGTATTTAGAGATTCGGAACTCGAAGAGGATTCTAAAGCGGGAAGACTGTTTCCACCCTCACTCGAGTCCGAAGAAAAGCAAAAAACCAAAGAAACTCCTAGCAAAGTCGAAATCATCTCGGATAGGAAAGAGCGTAAGATAAAAGCCAAAATCACTAACAAAAAATGGATTAGCAACAAAAGAATCCAATTCTTTTTTTTATTTATTTCCCGATATAAAATAATGAAACTTATTAATAGAATGACTATAAGAAAGATCCATTCATAGGCGATTTTTTGTGCTCGTAGAAAACCAATGAAAACAAGTGGAAGGAAAGATACTAGTATGTTTTTAATGAAAAAAAATTGGAACATGTCGCGGCTTTGTCTCATTGTCTATCTCGTAATTATTCTCGTCACGCTTTTTTTTTCGCCTGCCTTCATAGGCTGCGGGGCTGTGCACTTCAGCCCCATCACATCAAGGTGACAGGATTCGAACCTATGGCCCTCTGTACCCAAAACAGATGCGCTGACCAGACTGCGCTACACCTCGTCTCACCCCCCGAAGCATATAGATCCGCCCGATCGATGAACACTCGAACCGAACTCGCCCATCCTTTTGGGCACAGGGGGGCGAGAACCAATCCGAGTAATCAACCGCTTTTTTTTTTTTTTAATCTGCCTCCCGCACTATACGGCTTTTTGCCTTCTTCTTTCACTTGAATTTCCAAATCCGGCTCGCTCTCGGCTACGTGTCCTTTGGACCCTTCGCCCGCTTAGAAGTGGATTCGAACCACTGACACAAGGATTTTCAGTCCTTTGCTCTAACCAGCTGAGCTACCTGAACCACTTTCCTAAAGTATGTTTTCTTCATCGAATAGCGCCCTACCTTACCACTTGACTAGTAAGGGAAAAGCCCCTTACTAATATGTTAGGGCTTTTTTCGCTTGTTCGTCAAGCTTTCGAGCAGCTCTTTCAACTGCCACCTAATCTCCCAACATGCTCAAGAACCGAGAGCCGTCCAGGGACTGGACGGCCGGAGGAAATAGAAAGAAGATAGGCCGGTCAAACAAAAACAACGCGCAACGGGCTCTCCGCTCCGTCTCACTAAGTAGTGCTATTCTGTCCTCCGGGGGACTCCACCAAGAGGTTCTTTCTTTCACGTAATTTCGCCTGCCCGTTAGACTTCCGTGCCGGAGGAAATGGGATTCGAACCCATGATACAATTTTATTGTATGTCGATTTAGCAAACCAATGCCTTAAGCCACTCAGCCATCCCTCCAAGTTGTTGATCGAAATTTGATGCGCGCCCGAAGGGCTATCTGATCCGCGTAAGCCGTAGCGCGCTAGCGCGCGAACTCTTCCTCTATGAGCGAGACTCTATCCAGACCCCCCAGCATCCAAGCCATCAAAATCAGCGGGCGAGGCCCATGAAGACCCCACCACTGAATGATGAACTTTGCGCCTCCGACCCAGACGAATTGAATTCATATCTCTTTCGTCTGGTCGCCGGACTGTGATTCTTCTATTACATTACATTACGGAGAAGTCCATTCTCGTCATGATCGATCCGCGTCCTACCGTAGTGCCCGGAGAACCTTAGCAAGGCTTACTAAGGCGAAGGAATGCTTCGTTGATTGCACGAGCTAGCCTGCAAGCAAGCCCCTTACTCACCTCTCTCTCTATAAAAAAAGCTCTCTCCGGAAAGCTTTCAAGCCCCTTTACTTGATGAATTGAATCGCTCAGCGCAACAAACAAATAGCTTAGCTAGAAAAAAAAAAGCATTTTTAAATATATGAAAGTGAAATCCGCCCTGCCCTGTATGGATAGTATGGTATGGCGGACTCGGTCAAGGTTAAGTTGATAGCCAGAGGAATGCGAGCCTGGCAGTCAGTCTGTTCAACCATGAACTCAGTACTGCAACCCCCCCTCTCACTCGGCGTCTAGCATTTCTATCGGATAGCTATCTCACTCCCATTCCCGCTCCTTCTTTCCTTCGTCGGCCCGACATTTTAGTAGGCGATCAAATCCCTGTTCGCTTTCTTGGTTCGCTCTGCCGATTATTAGGGGCCAGTCTTCTCCTCTTTTTTAGTTTAATTCACCACTCCGTAGGCTGAAATTGTTGGATGCTAAGGAAGCCTATCGAGGAAAAGACCCTATTTGATTTGATCGTTCAAACCGAGCTTGACTACGGATGATAAGCCAATTAAGTTATCGGCGAGGGAACAAGTGCAGCCAAGGCCAAGACCTGAAGGAGTACTACCACTCGCGATGAAAGAAGAAAAGATGCGAGCCGGAAGGACGACGAGAGATGATCGCTCGGAGGAGGTAGCGGCACTAATTAAACGGGAGAGCCTTGGAAAGGGGGACCGGGGCCAAGCTGAGCTTATAAGGGTATGCGGCATGGTTAAATAAATAAAGGAGAGCATTCAACTCGTGTGTTTGGCGTGGATCATAGAGGCGGATTTTTCGTGGGATGGATTCACAAAGGTTCTTATGACCTTGCCCGGGAGTAGTATGCTTAGCGTGGGAAAGATTACGGCGAAGGTAGGAAATCGATCGGAGGCTAGGGAGCGGATAAATTCCCTTGACCCGATCAATTCCTTCAGTTTTTCAAATTGCTAAACAAGATCGGATGACGTCGAAACGGAAGGAAGCAAGAAATTCATCCTACTTTTTGTTCTCAAAGGCGGGCGCTTAGAGTTAGAGTACAGCTGCGTAAAAACCAAACCTCTAATCTTCGCCCATTAATTTAGACCGGCCACTGACTTATCGAACGCTTTTCAGACAGAAGTCGTCATTTTTATGTTTAGAGGTCGTTCTGCAAGGTACCGAAGTCATTCGATCGGGGAGAAAGCACACACGATCTTTATATAGATGAATAATACCAGTTGAGTCGGATGGTGCTAGTCTTCTCGCTTACGGAAAAAGGGGCTCCCACATCAGAAAGAAGAGAGGCACCTAAACCAGCCACAGACGCATTAGCAGTTCGCGTGGAATCAGATTAAACCAAGGTCAAGGAAGACTGAGGTGACCAAATCGAGGACGATGAGCTATTCAATTCAGACGAAGAATTTGACACAGGTTCAGCAAGGACGGGCTTTTCATCCCAAAGAAGAAGAGCTAGAGGTGAGTGAGCCTACGAACGACCACCGCTTATCCTTTCCTACCCACCGCCCATAGAAGCGAGAGAGACCAGCTATTCATCGGCGGATTACTCCACCGGGATATCAGATGTTGAATAATTGCCCGCTCTTGGTCCGTCTACGAAGGGGTAAGAAAGGAGAGCAAAGCAGACTTCCCCGATTAGTACTATCAGACTCGATGCGAAAAGGCAAGGGGATCTTGGAAGAGTTTTTTAGGATTCTTAAACCCGAAAGCATTGATTGAATGGCTTGGTCGAGGACAGGTAGTTTATAGGCCTGAAAGAGATCTTTGCAAAAGCAAATCCCCTTACCTTCCCACTACCCTTTCTATTCGTAGAGAGGTTACACGACACCAGGCTTATAAGACTTCTCCTTAAAAGAATTAGGTATATGTCTTCCTGGCTTCAAGAGCTGCCTTGACAGCTTTTAGCTTCTGAGTGATACATAGATATGTGTTTGGCAAAGTGAAGCAAGCATCAATAAGTAGAAAGCAATACATGTAAAACTATCTCAACAAGAGCAAGCCGTTAGCGCACTAGCCTTAGGTGTCGAATACGGCCACTCATCCGCTTCCTAGCCGGAAAAGAAGGACTTTCAGGCTTAGAGCCAGGAAGAGCAAGAGTACCGCCCGAGAAGAACTACCAGAGCAAGAAGGATGGAATTCATGAACTTACCGCTCGCATGTGATAGAGAAAGGTACTTGGAGATCTTTCTAGGTTCCTAAATGCGGGGGTCTCATGCATTCAAAATAGCTGAAAAGTGGCAACTTGGATGTTTGAAAGACCGCCAGATTCGCTCGGTTTTTTGAAGGTAAAAATGGTTAAGTAAAAAGATCAAACTGGAAAAGATAAAGATAAAGGTTTGTTCAAGTCTGACTCTTGTTGCTATTATTTTTTTATTGTGTAGCCATTGCCACTTGGAAAATTCACACTTATAAGAAGGATTTGACCCAACCCGAGAACGGAAAGAAATTTATCTCTGAATCTCCACTGCCTCTCAAAAGCAAAGAGCTTTCTTAGACTAACGGAATCTGCCATGCAATGCACAAAAAAAAGAGCTTAAAAAGTACTTAGAGCTTTCTATTTCCAAAAAAAGCCTCTATATGGACAGCTCCCACACTAGACCTGAAAGTCGAAAGAAGAAAAGGAATTCTATACGTGATGAAAAAGAGAAGGAAAGTACTTTAAGAGAAGACTTTAGCCGGTACTAGCTTGACAGTAGGAAGAGTCTAAAGGCCTAAGCCCAGCTATTGAATCCACTATTCTTCTTCAAGCGATGCTTCCTTGAGTTGAATCAGCCGAGAGTTCATCCAGAGGGGAGGATCAAGGTAGTGAAGTGAGAAAAAAAAAAAAAAAGAAAGGTGATTCAGTGACCGATGGGAAGAATCATTCAATCTCGGGACAAAGGGCAGAAGGGAAGGTAGCTCGGTCTTCTCGAAAGGTGGTTTAGTGGGTGGGCAACTCACTCAATCAATAGTCATTCTCTCTATAACCCTAGAAGGAAGCCTTTGGCTAGGAACCAGAGAAAGGGAAGTGTTCATGTAGCAGTGGAAGATCTTAACTAGGCTACGAAGGAACTTCCGGATTCCAATTCTTTTGGGGTTCCCGGCTTACTCTAAGCTAGCGAAAAGACCTTCTTTCAAAGTCACTAGAAAGAGAATAAAAGAAGAAAAAGGGCTAAGATGAATTAGCTAACGAATGCTCCTCCCCTATGGAAATGCTTTCATAAACTCTTCTTCCTCTTGCCGACTCTGATAGTGAGTGCTGAAGAAGAAAAAAAGTCGTTCTTCCTTCTTTGCAGTTAGCTCTCCAGGTAGGTCACCGAGGGCGAGGGGAGAGAAGTCACTAACTAGAGTGCCAAGGAAAGCAATTGCATGTGTCAAGCATAGTGGCATGCTCTGTAGACGGGACCGATTCACTTCACTCTCCTTCGCCTTCACTTTCAACCAGAACAAGAGAGAGCTTCACCGCTACGGGGATGCGAAGACACCACAATCGCCAGTCCCTCGATACAAAGGAATTGATCCGCTTCAAGAGTTAGCCCACCTCAAGGCCGAAGTCAAGACTGCCTTTCTACATCAAGATCTGGCCCTGAAAAAAGGTAGGTAGCTTATCCTCACTCGATCGACTCAGGCTATGGTTTGATTCCTGTCATATGTACCCGCTAAGGCAACCCCGTCACAGCTCGCATTGTTTTTTCAGTTGAGGATTTCGCTTCTGATGTAGTCAGTCGGAACCTAAGTTCCGTTTTTAGCTTTAGGGATCCACACCTGAACAGACTAGTCTACGCCCAGCCCGCGAGCCTTTCCCACCCCAGGAAAGCGAGCCCATAATGAGAGTCAGATCCCAATGTGCCCCCTCTCTAAATAGAAAAATGAACAAGAAGAACGATCAAGTGGGTAGACCCATAGGAAGAAACTGACATCAATCTTGGGTACATCAAGAATGAAAGAAGAAATAGGGCTTTGACTTTCTCGGGCAGGAAGGCGCTTCTTCGATTAGGTGTCTCGTGGCGGGGGTTGTGCACAATCAAAGAGGGGCGGCTACTTTCGCGCTAGCTGCTTTCCCTTATGTTACACTAATTGTGCTTTGTCACCTCTTTTTTATTTATGATGTAGTAGTAGCGCGCGCGCTCGCACTTAGAGCAATTACGCGCTTCTCTTGTTATGTTATGCAAGCCAGCTTTCTCAAGGAGGAGACATGATTTAGCAGTAAATTACATCTCGAAGAAGACCTCCTAAGCTAAGGACGCCGGCCAGTAGAAAACAATTTAGATATTTTGAAGGAGACACACGAGAGGCGGCCAAAGATTCAGACTACGGTCGAAGCCAATTACAAAGGTTCGGAGGAGGATGAGACCCTTTCAAGGAGGTGATTGAGGCAGTACGGTAATAACCTTTACAGCTACCTGTCCTTATCAAGCGTCAGCTCAAAAACAGGGGTCCCCTTAATGTATGGGACGAGACCAGGTCGGATTAGTAGCTTGAGGGTCGAGTGTTTCGACCATAAAAAACTTTTGGCATTGGCTCAGGATGCCCCGACTTAGGATGTATGCTTCGATACACCCCCTGCTCTGTAGGAATTGACATATGATTTCGAATCATCGTTGATGATGATTTTTTTCACTGCCGGCTGGGGCAACCTTTCGATCTAGGCCTGACTGAACATTTATGAGAAAAGCCCTATAAATTGTCGTACCAGATCATTTCGAAAGGCGCTTGCTTTGGTTAGTTTCCTTCAGCAGCCCGCGAACTTCTGTCAGAGGTGATTAGTCTCCTTACGTGGCGGCAGGGTCGTCACGAGCAATAAGCGTCGACAACATCCTTCTCCTACACACTGGGCAGTCCATTGCTAAGGACTCGGTGCTCAACCGTGCCCATATGCTAGTTGAAACCAATCTTACCTTACCTTATTTACGATAAACCCCGAAGACACTGCTCAGTCTATGTCCTCCAACGTTAGGTAGTATCTTGCGCTTAAATGGACTGGCCCTTCTTTTAGGGAAACTATATGCTTGTCTTCCCTTAGATCTGAGGGCGGCAATGTTGAGAGGGCGAAAGCACACAAAGGGGGGGCACGTCAGCCAAAAGAAGGGTATGGAGTCGGAAATCGAACCCCTTGTTGTTGACCTGTGACAGCCTCAATGCTCTTATGGCAGGGCAGTAACAAGAACACGATCTCTCGGAAAAGAAAAAAGAAGACTAAACCCTATCCAAGATGCCCCACCAATCAAATAAGGCACTGCAGAGCCAGGCCCCAAAGTACGCTTTTGCTCGCTCCGCAAGTAAGTACGAACCAGGCAAAGAAGCAATGTCGACCACCCCTAAAGGTAAGGTAAAAAAACCTGATGCATGGGACAAGGCCGGAGAGTATAAAGACTATAAACGCACGCAGCCCTCAGGCAAACCTCTAACCAGGCTGATGAAACCTAACCAGAATGTTAAATCAATTACGTCGGTCGTTGTGATCCTTCTTTCCCTTCCAGCTCATCTTGACTATTCCTCAAAAGAAAGAAAGGAAAGAACTCGATCACACTGCACGGAAAGAAAGGCTTCATTATATCAAAAGGGGCGAGCGTATCGATTGCAGAAAGGCTGGCTGTACCCGAGAGTAGTTATTCTCCCTTACTTCGTCCTTGCTGCTATTGTAGCAGTAGTGCCTTTTGGAATTGTATCAGAAGTCCCTGGCTTCTTAATACTACTCTAAGTAATTTCGTCCCTTGAATGCTGATCTAAGCGAGCGCGAATAGGGTCCAGCTAGTAGGTTGTAGTTGCATAGTTCCTAGGCCATCCATCCTGCCTTGTCCCTTCTCGCGTAAACCGCTGTATTAAAGGAGGTGAGTAAGTAAGCCAGTTAGAAAGCATGATAAAATAGCCCCTTAAATATCCCTTTATTTTATCGAGCTAGCCTTTTAGTATGATTACCAGGAGTGAAAGAAAGCTACGAAAACTCTGAAGTTAAGGAGAAGAGTGAACCCCTTTTACTACCCGTAAAAATACGAGTACCTGTTGCAAATGAATCAACCCCGCTTGTTTTTTCTGTTGATAGGTTAGATTCTCGGTTGAACGTTAGGAAACCCTACCAAAAATGGAGTCTTTCCCCTATATCCCAGTGCCTCGACTAGTGCTTTTCCTAAGTGGTGGATATTTTTTTTAGGCTTTTAGTCATATGTATTCCCCTCTTTGAGTGTGCTAGTAATAAGCTGGGAAAGTAAAATCCATCAAGGCGAGGAAAAACTAGTTTGAAAGTAGTCCTCCTTGAAGTTCCTTTTAATTGAATGTGGTAAGGATAAATAGAAATGCAATCTCTGAATCTCTTACATCCCGCCTAGTACCTTTTTGAATCGAGGGGGCGAAAGCTTAATATCAAGTAGGAGTTCTGGATTGAGGTCCAGTTGGTTGGATAAAGGTTGGAGTTCTAAGGGCATCATCTCGAAAAATTGCCTTTCCTGGAGTTTCTTTTTAAGTCTTTTCTTTCTTCTTCTATATCTGCTTTCTCTCCGCTCCGGGCAAGTCCTAAGCTTTGCCTTTCCCTTCCTTCCCCCCGTCTCCTTACCGCCCTACTCGCAACTTGATTTTGACCATATCCCGTTCGGGGCTCTCTGGTCTAAATGCTCGAAATGAGCGATATTCACTCGGAACCTAGAGATTCAAACAGGCACAGGTCAACCAAAAGCATATTGCCGAGCTAAGGGATTTCTTGCTATTGTCCCCCCTACTGAGCCGTGGGGTCTTGCTTGGCTATGCCTCGGGAATTGGGCCTCTGGTTTTTGGTAGTACAGGGAAGAGGTGAAACCCAGTTTCTGGGGGGCAACTATGGGAACGAGACTAAGTCCTCTCGAATGAAACCTGGCTTCGACCCGAAGCGATAGGTTTGGTCTACCACAGTAATGAAACCAGCGATGTTTCTGATGCTACTATCGATACTTCCTTCATTGCCCATGTTCGTTACATTGCGTGGGCGATGTTTTCACAGCCAGCAGGGCTTAACTAACGAAAAATCGATCTAAACTGGGGAAGTGTTTTCGCTCTCAAGCGCCCTAGTCGAACCAGATACGCCGATCCA